CTAGGGAAAATTAACTTTGAAATGACTAATCCCTAGATACATCTATTTCATTTTAGACCTATTCTGAATAGATTGATTTGTGCTAAAGATTCCAATTTCATATTTGAACCTTTCTTTTTATCAATTTTTATAAAAAGGAAAGATTCAAAAAAATCCAATGGATTTTCAATTTATACAAAATGATTTTCGATTTGTAAAATGTTTAATATATTTTTTAAATCTTCTACGCGAAAATGTTCAATTTTCATAAGGTCTTCTTGACTCTTATTCAAAAGTTCCAATACTGTATGTATATTGGACTTTTTAAGACAATTATAGATCCGGGGAGGCAATTCTAATTGGTCAATAAAAATGGATTTCAATGTAATTTGTTTTTGATTGTTCCTTAGTTTATCCTTAACGAATCTATCATGATCATGAAAAGTAAAAAGGGGCAAAGTCATTTTGTGTTGATTGTTTTCAAAATGGAAGTTTTCTTCTTCTGCATGTAAAAAAGGAATAAATAAATCAATCAAATTCCGGGAGGCTTCATAAAGTGCTTCCTTAGGAGTTAAACTTCCATTTGTCCATATTTCGAGAAATAGTATCTCTTGTTTTTCATTTCCATTCACATAAGAATGAATACTATGATTTGCATTTCTAACAGGCATGAATACAGCATCTATAGTATAACTTCCATCTTGAATGTTGTTTAGTGTTTTTATACGATATCCCCGCTTTCTCTCAATTTGTAATTCAATACACAAATTAATAGGTTCTGTTAGGTTAGCTATATGTTGTGTATTATCAATGACTTCCACCGAAGGTGGTAAAATGATGTCTTGAGCAGTTACATATCCAGGACCTTTGAAACAAATAGACGCCTCCCGAGTTCCATACAGATTACTTTTCAATACAATTTCTTTCAAATTCATTAAAATTTCATGTATTGATTCTTGAATACCTACTACGGTAGAATATTCATGTGGTATTTTCTCAGATTTTGCACGTGTGATACATGTTCCCTCTATTTCTCCGAGCAAAATTCTTCGCATTGCAATGCCTATTGTATCTGCTTGACCTTTCATAAGTGGAGACAGAATAAAGCGTCCATAATAAAGACGCTTACTGTCTACCCTTGATTCAACACACTTCCACTGTAGTGTCTGAGTAGATACTTTTAGTTTTTCTCGAATCATAGTAATATATTTTTATGAAACTCTTGATTTAATTGTTTATTTCTCTTGAAATCTTTTTCTTTAATGTTTATTGTTAGTTTTACACACGTCTTTTTTTAGGAGCCCTACATCCATTATGTGGTATAGGGGTTACATCCCGTATAACCTTTAATAGTATCCCACTTTTATAAATAACTCTTAATGCCACATCTCTTCCTAGACCGGCACCCTTTAGCCTGACGTCTGCTCGTTGCATGCCTTGATCGACTACTGTTCGAATAGCATTTCCCGCTGCGGTTTCAGCGGCAAATGGTGTCCCCCTTCGTGTACCCTTGAATCCACATGAACCGGCGGAGGACCAAGAAATCACCCGACCTCCTACATCTGTAACAGTCACAATGGTATTGTTGAAACTAGCTTGAATATAAATAACCCCCTTTGGTATTTTACGAGGATGCTTACGCGAACCAATACGTCCAGTTTTCCGTGAACCAATTTTTGGTATAGATTTTGCCATTTTTTTTATTTTTTTAAAAAAGAGAAGTCCGAAATATATGGATATATCCATTTCCTGTCAAAAAGGATTCTTTACTATTTTCTAACTAGTTATTCTATTGTATTCTATAATTCGATTAATATAGAATACCTTTTTTTCAAATATCAAGCAATAAGCAATTCTATTTATTAGAATACTTATAACTATAGACTAGAACTATAGACTAGATTCGAATATAGAATGTAAATTTTTTGATTTTTATGATTTTGTATTTAAGAAAATGGAATATTAATAAGATTTTGAATTTGAATAGAATTCAAATACAAAATCTTATTAATAGAAAGCCCTTTTTTCTTTGAATTTAATATTATCCTTGTCGTTGTTTATGTTTTGGATTGGAACAAATTACTATAAGTCGACCTCGCCTACGGATCAATCGACATTTTTCACAAATTTTACGAACAGAGGCCGCCACTTTCATATTTTTAACTCCTTAGAAATTCAATTGAATACCAAATTTATATATTGGAAGAAATATAGGGTTTCCTTACATTTTGGACTTAAAATTGTTCCTCTGTCGTCGCTAAGTTTTTTCGCTAACTCTAGTTCTTATGAGAATTTTTATTTACCTATATATATCCGAGAATTCAGATATATCCAGGTAAATGAAAATTCTCATATCTCCTTGATTTTTATTATTTATTATCTAAATAGATTAATTAAAATCGATCCAGCAGTCGTCATCGCTCTCGTCTTCCTCTCTACGGAAGACTGTGACTTCATATTGATTTGGTACTAGCTTCAGAGTCATATGCATGTCGATGTCAAGGTTTCTTGACATGCGGATTATAAGTCGTATTGATTTTTTTCTTCGCGGGAAAATTTTTATGGATACGGGTTTCGAGAGTATATTCTGCCACATAAAACACAACATCCTTTCATAGTTACTACAATCCTTATCGTTTTCATACACATACAGATTACAATCTTTATCTCCTTGATAGAGATCTTCATTTTGATCAGAATCCTCATCAGTATCTTCTTCCAGATCGTAATCAATATCTTCTTCCATAAGACGGAAAAAGGTGACTAGAATTTTATTCTCTACTACATCGTATTCCCAAGTCATATGCCGCCTATAGTTGTCCAATTCAAGGTTTCTTTCTATGAACATTCTAGTTCGTATGGATTCTGGGGTTTGCGGCAAAGCTGTTATCAGAACCGGTAACCATATTTTAACCATAAAGAAACTCCTCCTTTAAGTACAATAATTTAATAAAGCGCGATCGAACTCCCACATAGATAAGATATCGAGACTATCAGATATACCCCCCGATTCTTTCTAATCGAGCCTCTCGATAATGGATATGATGTATCATCCATAATTTTCTCTAGCCCGAGATCATAGGTTTAGGTTTCTGAGTTATAGCTCGTAAGTAAGAAAGTATGTTCGAATTTGAACATGTTGCGATCGAGACTATCAGATATACCATGCCTACTTACTCGGATTGGATCTCGTGATCCAAATTGAAAAATGTAAATAAAATTACAGTCTACATTAGTTTTCATTTTTAGTCCGATTTTAAGTCAAAGGAACGAAACCATGGAACTGAAATAACTGAGTTAAAAAGTCCTTTAAAAGAGGACGTGGTACGACTGAATCCAATAATCCCTTGTCGAATAAAAGGTCCGCCGATTGGGAACCTTCAGGCACTTCCTGATTCAACAATTGTTCAATTACTCTTTTACCCGCAAATGCAATGGTTGCGTTTGGTTCCGCAATAATGATATCCCCCAACATCCCAAAACTAGCTGTTACCCCACCAGTAGTGGGAGATGTAAGTATCGCTACATAGAATAATTTTTGATTGATTTGATAATTATATAAAGCAGAAGAAATTTTAGCCATTTGCATTAAGCTCAAACTTCCTTCTTGCATACGCGCTCCTCCGGATGCACATATTATAATAAGAGGCAAAAGTTGATTGGTCGCATATTCGATCAACCGAGTTATTTTCTCACCCACTACGGATCCCATACTACCCGCTATAAACTCAGAATCCATAACAGCTATTGCTAAAGGAATACCATTTAGTTGACCTGTGCCTGTTTGAACTGCCTCTGGCAATCCTGTCTTTTCTTGATAAGAATCAAGACGATCGATATAAGATTGCTCTTCTTCCTCTTCCGAATCCAATTCAATGGGATCCAGAGAAACGTTTTCTTGATCCAGACGATCTTTCGAAGATTCCTCTTCCGAATCCAATTCAATGGGATCCAGAGAAACGTTTTCTTGATCCAGACGATCTTTCGAAGATTCCTCCAATTCAATGGGATCCAGAGAAACGTTTTCTTGATCCAGACGATCTTTCGAAGATTCCTCTTCCGAATCCAATTCAATAGAATCAAATTCAATGGGATCCAGAGAAATCATTTTTTCATCCATAGGATTCCAAGTACCTGGATCAATCGAAAGTTCGATTCTATCTGAACTGCTCATTTTCAAATGCTCGCCACAGTGTTCGCAAATATTCATTTTGGATGGGAAAAATGGCTTAAAATTGATTCCATAGCAAGTTTCGCATTGAACCCATAAATGACTAAATTTATTCATACAATATAATGGATCATTTGTATCATTTTCTCTATTTATACGATATATCTCACTAGATCTCTCACCTATATCCTTTCTATCCTTTCTATCAGTATCATATAGATGGTCTGGATCGTCTATATGATTTGTATCATTTGTATCTGATGGATCATTTATATCTGATATCTCAAATAGATCGTATGTACCATAGATATTATCTGTATCTGATGGATCATTTATATTTGATTCTGATATCTCAAATGGATCGTCTATATGATTTGTATCATTTGTATCTGATGGATCATTTATATCTGATTCTGATATCGCAAATGGACCGTCTATATGATTTGTATCATTTGTATCTGATGGATCATTTATAGCAGTAAATGCATTGTATATATTATTTATATCAATATCATTTGTAGGATCAAGTGGATCGTATATATAATTTTGATCATTTGTATCATCTATATCATTCACATCATTTCTAGTTCTAGGATTTGTGATCCTTATTATTATTACAGTCCCCTTATCGCAAATGTAAGTATCATTAATGTAAGTATTAGTAAAGTCAATATCACCGTCACTGGCATTGTATTTGTCACTATCCTCACAGATTTGTGAAATATAACTCTCAATGCAACGATTCATGGTATTTGTCCAATCATCATCATTAGTATAAGTATAATAATAAGCAGCATATATGTCATAAGTATTGCTATGACTATCCCAAACTTCAAAAATTTTATCATAAGGATCTGCTAAATAATCACCATGATTATAACTACAATTTTCACTATTGTTCTTCCATCTATGAATGCTATTATCAATATCAGTTAAACTAGATGGGTCTTCATTTACTAAACTAGATGGGTCTTCATTTACACCGTTATTTTCAATAGGACCAAAACTATCCATTGGTTTACTTAAACCACACCTGTATTCTAAATTCCTCTTAAACAGCATTGAATTGAACCACTTTCTTTCCATAGATCTTTCTTTTTTCCTCTCTATACATATATACACTATAGATGAATAGTCATTTAGATGCCAATTTTTTTATCCAATTCGATTTTCAATTATTTTATTTTAATTAAATTAGTTTAACAAATAAGTCAAAAAGCTCATATACTCGTACGTTCTAATCCCTTTAGTATATTTTAATTAGTTTAATTTATAAGTCAAAAAGCTCATATAGATGAACAATATATCCCCTAGAAACGCCTTTTTTATGGTTTATGGCTAAAAACCTGATATCGATTTCATGAATCGATATCATCTGGGACGGAAGGATTCGAACCCACGAGTCACGGGACCAAAACCCGCTGCCTTACCGCTTGGCCACGCCCCATTTTGTATTCTATTCTATTATATTGTATAATAATTACAAAGTCAAGTCAAGTCAAGTCAACTTTTTTCTTTTATATTTCATTGTGAATAGAAAAGTATAATAAAAAAAGTGGATAATAATCATATATATATATAATAAATCATATCATATATGTAATAATATATATAATAATAAAAAATAAAAAAATTAGAATTCAAAAAAAAGCAAAAATACAATTCATTTTCTTAAAGAACAACATTTTTGTTATGCTTAATATCTTTAGCTTGGTCTGTATTAACTTTGCCCTTTATTCAAGTAGTTTTTTCTTGGGGAAATTACCTGAAGCTTATGCTTTTTTGAATCCAATTGTAGATTTTATGCCAGTAATACCCTTACTCTTTTTTCTCTTAGCTTTTGTTTGGCAAGCTGCTGTAAGTTTTCGATAAGATCTTTAATTTGAATAATGTCCTAAAAAAAGTCAGAATTTATTAGAAAACTCAAATTTGAACTTTTTTAAAGATCAGATAAGTCTTACAGTGTGAATCTGTGATTCCAAATCTTGCAATTTTTGGATAGACAATAAAAATATGGATCATCTCATCATTTCCTTTTTTTCCATTCAAAAAGAAAAATTCTATTATTCGATTTGAGTCTACCACCAATACGTGGATCTTTATTGTGTATATGAAATAAAAGGATCAACTCTTAATACAAACCAATTTTCTTAAGTAACTTAATTTCTTATAAACTGAGTCTCAAAGGAAACATAATATGAAATAGAAGAGAATCTATTCTCTTTCTCTGTCGTTTTTTTTTTTTTAATTATCTTGGAGATTTTGTAATGCTTACTCTAAAACTATTTGTTTACACGATAGTGATATTCTTTGTTTCTCTTTTCATCTTCGGATTTCTATCTAATGATCCCGGACGTAATCCTGGACGTGAAGAATAAGAAAATCTTTTTTCTTTTCCTTACTTGTGCTGGATTTTGAACTCTTTTTTGTTTTTCTATCTATTTGACATCTTTAACTAGTCAAAAAGAACTAGTCAAAAATGAAACAAACAGGTAATAATAAAAAAAAAAGAAATTCCATAAGTTCAAAAGAAAAAAATGCCAAATCATCAATAAACGGAAAGAGAGGGATTCGAACCCTCGGTACAAAACTGCGTACAACGGATTAGCAATCCGACGCTTTAGTCCACTCAGCCATCTCTCCCCAATTCAAAAAATGGAATTATTATGCTTATGATACCTCGCATAAACAAAAAGAACAAAAAGTAGGGCTCGAAAAAAGCCTTCTATATATCTTATTTGATATTGATTGATCTTCATTTGATATATCTTATCTATCTTTTTTCTATTTGATTATAATTCTATATTAACTCATAAATATAGATTCAAATAGATATTAATTCTTATTAATTCTATATATATACTAAATAAATACTATACTGTATATATACTAATAAATACTTATACTAAATAGATAATCTAAATCTATAATTTTTGATTTTCTTTTTTAGTTTGTTTTTTTATCCAATCAGAGTCCAGCTAGGTACTGGCACAGCTCTTTTTTCCCATGAATCCTGGATAAGAATGATTTCTTTTTCTGTATCAGATTTGAAACAAACTTGTAATTAATTCAAACATTTGAATATGATCAAACAAAAATAAAAATAACTTTGTGATCATATATCATACGAATTAATCAGGTAACGTATCTAAAAAAAGAAATAGAACTATGGATTCTTGCATAATGCATTTTTGTGTTATGAATTTAGTTTAGTAATTTTGTCGAGATTTATACTGTCAAAATAGCTTCAACAAAATCCAAAAATGAGATTTGCCCCCTTTTCTAAATTTCATTAGGGGGCCCTTTACGAAACATGTAAACACTCTATTTATAATCAAATTCTGCACCTA